TCTTCTTTGTTCATATTCCAAAAAGATATCGAAACTAATGTAAGACCAAAATAGTCGGAGGACTCTTCTGACAAACTCAAAAATATGTAATTGTCAGCAAAGTTGTTTCTTTTTTTTTTTCAAATCCAAAAAGTTCTTCTTACTTAGAATAGGTCGTCGATTCAGCATTAGATAAAGGGGGTAAAATCCCTGTTTTTACAATTTACAATAAGCGGTTAAAATCATTTTATCAATATGAGTATCCTATATCGATAAAATATTTATTTTGAAACCACCTCTATATTAACATAGTGGTAGAAAGAGTACCATGCTGCGTCTAGACTTCAAACAGTTTGTTTTAACCATGTTAATAGTTCCACATTATTGGTTAATAGAGAATCAAAATCAATTTACCAATGAATCGCGAAATGCTATGGTTCTTACATATAATTTATGAATTTATACAGAAGTAATTCGCGAGATCATGCACCTCTCTTTCCTACTTATAACGGAAAAGGGTACAGTTGGTTGGTCCAACCTATTCTTGAAATAAACAACTCGCACACACTCCCTTTCCAAAAAAAATCAATACACCAAGCACTACACTTAGATTTATTGGATTTGTTGCTAAAATATCGGTATTAAACCCGAAACTCCCGGCAGATGGCCAGTGGCCCAAAGAAACGAAAGAATCGGTTACGTTTTTCATATGATCTCCTCTTATAGATAGACTAAAAAATCGAACAGAGTTCTTTTTGTAGCACTTCGCCCCTCTTTTTATTTATTCTTTTATTTTTTCTGAAATTGAGTAAAAAAATAAAAAATATTCGAGTTAGTTAGAAATTATGAACTAATGAACTAGCCCTTTTATTGGTTATTGGAACACTAACACTTACTAAAAAGAGTTTCCCTTGGTCTATGAACGGGAAGGATGAAAGCGAGTCAGTAGGCTAATTCCTCATCCGCAAATCAGCCCTTCCCGTAGGTTCTTTTCTCAAAGAATAAAGAATGGGAGGAGGGAAATCTTGATAGAATTTGAAAAAGCAAACGACAAGTCGAAGGCAATAAAATATGAAAAATAAATATATTTTTCATATTTCTAAGCTAAGATTAAACAAAAGGATTTGCAAATAAAAGTGCTAATGCTACAACCAGTCCATAAATTGTTAAAGCTTCCATAAAAGCTAGACTAAGCAATAGCGTACCTCGTATTTTTCCCTCTGCCTCAGGCTGTCTCGCGATACCCTCTACAGCTTGACCCGCAGCAGTCCCTTGACCAATTCCAGGTCCAATAGAAGCAAGCCCTACGGCCAATCCAGCAGCAATAACGGAAGCGGCGGAAATCAGTGGATTCATGATAAGTTCCTCGTACCAAAAAAAGAAATGGTTAATGATACAATCAACCAATGAATTATGACTTAATTATTCCCTCACTAGGACTCATCCAGTCGAAGTAACTAAGAACTTCGGATTGAAGTAATAAGATTATTGAATCATCAAAACAACTTCGATATATCTTTTTTACTTTTTAGCCACAGAGTCTTTGTGAACCCATACGACTTTCGTTCTTCCATTTCTTGTTCTTGGTTCGAACTGTTAGTTGAATTATTTCTTGATTTCATCCGTTTATTCATTCAATTCACAGTCACAAGGGGCCGGAAGGACTTCTAGTCTATTAGAATCCCCTAGAGTAGTAAAATATATCTTTAGTTCATTTGATATATAACTAGCACTAGGCAATATCTAATATCACATATACATGTCTTTCTTCCATAACGTAAACCAAGCATTCATCTTAGATTCAATCCTATTCGAGAATCAAGCGTCGAAACATCTAGAAGGGTTCGCTTATAGTTATTCAAGTACAGATACCTCCCGCCCCTTTCTAAAATACTAAAAAAAAGCTTTTTAAAAATTCTTTTGAATCTTACCTTTTCTTATTATTCCACCTAGAGAAATCTAAATGGACAAATTGATTAGGACGACTAATTCCATAGGTATAGAAATATCATTATTTGATTGATCTAAGTTCATGCAATTTATTAATAAAACTGAATAAAAAAATTATTCATTTTTATTATTTATTTATTATTAATATTTTGGTCAATCGTTGAATAAAATCAACTGAAAGGGAAATCATTTCGCCCTTTTTTTATTTTTTTATTTAATTACACGTCGTAAACCTATACAACAAGAATTATTGACAAAAATTCTTATATTCAAATTGTTTTAACAATGAATTAATAATGAGATGGACTAAGCAATCTAAAGTGAATATTCATTGAAACGAAGTATGATATTAAGTGAAGGAAAGGGGAATTTTAGGAAAAAGATCTTTGTTTTTAGATCTTTTTCCCCTTACTCTTTAATATCATCGTAATGTTTTTGCTATCACTCTAGATCGTATATAGCATAGTTGTATATTTAGATTCCCCTATTCTATTCCGTAAGTTAAGTAATTCTCTTGAGCCACCCACCATATACATTTATACATTGCTGTGGGCTAAGCTAAAAAAGACTA